TTAGAGTATACCGAATCAGTATAACTATCCTTCTTCTGACACAGCAAGGCAATTTTGATTAATATTGAAATGAAGTAGGAGATAATTTCTTTCTTCCTTTTTCTTGCTTGTCCATATAGAACTAGACACCAAATTTTCTATTTATATAGAAAATTTGTCATGTCAAATAGTATAGAGTTTCTTTTCTTTCTATTATTGTACTGGCTTCAGATCAGACTAGAAACTGATAATTGAGGAAAGGGGGATTACGACAAGTTAGTTTCTATCTAATAATTCATGAAAAATTCAAGAAGAATATTATCATATTCTTCCAATTGAATAGATGCGAAATTGAAAAATATCTTTTTCGCGTTTCTAGACGAGGTTTTTTTGAATCCTTTATTTTTTTTTTATTAAAAAGAATTGGTTAATCGTCGAAAGGAAACAAAAAAAAATTCATTAAATGAAATCAATTAATCAATATTTGTGATGCATCCATTGTTGCATTCGATCTAAGGGTTCTTTATTGATCTAACTACAAAATTTATATTTATAAATAAATAATATTAATATGAAATGGAGAACCTATACCTATAAAGGCAAAGAAAATAGGAATTACTAGTCTAAAAATTGAGTTTGGGCTGAAACACAGATTTTTTTTTAATTTAATAAAGGCGTGATACCTCTTTTTCTTTTCATTCGAAATATTATTTCTATGGATGAACCCAATTGATGAGTCGACTGAGTCAAAATGAAAATTGAGTTAAAATTGTAGTATTAGATTAGTTTACTCAAGAGTTTCTCAATAAATCTGTTGATTCAAAATCATGAGATGTGTAGATGTCACAGACAATAAATAAATAAGTCATTTCTTTTTTTTTCTATCGATCTGACTTTGTTAATGACATCTATAATCTAATAGTGAATAATTGATAAATCAAAAACTTTCAATGGAACTTATTCTTTAGAATTGATATTTTTGCTTATTCTCCCTCCGATCTTTCAAAAAATGGAAACTTAGGTAAGTGCTTTATATACATATGTATAAAAAGAACATATTTCATTTAGTTCCTTCATGCCTACTATAACTAGTTATTTCGGTTTTTTACTAGCGGCTTTAACTATAACTTCCGCTTTATTTATAGGTCTGAGTAAGATACGACTTATTTGAAATTAATTGAATGAACAACTCAAGAAATCGTTTTGTGGGATTCCGTATATTTCTTAGCTCTTTACCACGTCAATTGATAATTTTTGGTTATTGAGATTCATGGGCGATTCAGATTAATATTTAGGGAGAGATATTACCTTTTTCTTTTTTTTTTTCAAATGAATTGAAATGATTGAAGTTTTTCTATTTGGAATCGTCTTAGGTCTAATTCCTATTACTTTGGCTGGATTATTCGTAACCGCATATTTACAATATAGACGCGGTGATCAGTTGGGCCTTTAATTAATTAGATTAATTAACAAATATTTTTTTGATTGACCTCCCGTAGATTAGAGAAAGGAGGAGGTCAAATCTAGATTATTGCTCAGTTATGTCAGTCTAATTCGATAATTAATATTAATTCGATTCGACCTAACAAGAATGGAATCACGCTCTGTAGGATTTGAACCTACGACATTGGGTTTTGGAGACCCACGTTCTACCGAACTGAACTAAGAGCGCTTTCTTATCATAATAGATAAGACTGTAAAATTTTTTGTAACCAAAAACTACATGTACATCCTGCATGCATATATTCTCTATCATATAGAGTATGATAAAAAAATGAGAAATTCTGTTTTTAATCGATTTTTTTAATTAAAATTGAATTCCTCCTTCTTACTTCTCATAGGAAAAGTAATTTGGTAGGGATGACAGGATTTGAACCCGTGACATTTTGTACCCAAAACAAACGCGCTACCAAGCTGCGCTACATCCCTTTCAATTCAATCTTTTTTATAGTGTAATTGTAAAGAATCCGTGTCTTGTTTTCCACATCGTTATTTCCTATATAATACATAATATATCTTGTCATTTCCTCTTTTTGGTCTCATATCATATAAGGTATAATAAAAATTTTTTGATATATATGAAAAACCTGTCATAAATAAAAAAACTTTTCGGGAATGCTCGGTAAGAAGGGGCATGCTACTCCATTTTCTAAAAAAAATATTTTATCTATTGCATCGTTGTACATTTATTTGAATTTGACTTAGCTTAGGGATTTTGTGTACAAACGTAGTCTTTAATTTAAACTATATATACATCTGATCGTAGATTAGATATGTATTGCCTTTATTTTATATATTACATTAAAGAAATAAAGAAGGAGGATTTTCAATGCGAGATCTAAAAACATATCTTTCCGTGGCACCGGTCCTAAGTACTCTATGGTTTGGGGCTTTAGCTGGTCTATTAATCGAAATCAATCGTTTTTTTCCAGATGCGCTGACATTCCCTTTTTTTTCATTCTAGTTATTGACGTGGTAAGGGGGTAACGAAGATTAGAGATAGAATCACTTATCTGGGACTAACCCCCCCTTTTTTTTAATATAAGTTTTTTTAATAATATAAGAATATTAGAGGGGAGAAAGACAAAAAGTAGATTCAACCCCATCAAAACTTGGGATCCGTTTCGAATGAAAATCTCTAAAAAAAAGAGGGACAATGGAAACGAAAATGTGAATCTGGGGTACATAGTATCATACAAGCTATTAAAATGAAATATTGTGATTAAAAATATAGTTAGAAACCATTTGATTACGGAGTATTTCTTAATTTATTTACTATTATTACTCTATTGATTGCAGCGAAATCTTTCTAATTGTATTTGTATTTCGAGTTAGGAATTTCTATATATTTTTTTTTTTATTTTCTTTTTCACTTCGGATCGAAAATAAAAATAGAAAAGTGACTTGAATCAAAAATCCAAAGGAGGTTAGGTTGATGGCTAAGGGTAAAGATGCCCGAGTAAAAGTTATTTTGGAATGCACCGGTTGTGTTCGAAAGAGTGTTAATAAGGAATCAAGGGGCATTTCCAGATATATTACTCAAAAGAATCGACACAATACGCCTAGTCGGTTGGAATTGCGAAAATTCTGTCCCTATTGTTACAGACATACAATTCATGGAGAGATAAAGAAATAGATCGAACCGAGCCGTCTGTCTATCACTTTTTCTAAGTAATGGGACAAAACTATTTTCATTAGATTTTATATAAATATATTTTCTATTTATATAAATATATAATTAGAAGTATCAAAAGAAGTATCAAATTTCTATTTTCATTTTAGAATATTTTAATTTTTTATATAGAAAATTAAATATAGAAATAAATATATAAAATAGAAATAAACAAACCAAATCCTATTTTTTAATTCTAATTTTTTTTTAGGTCCAACCGAAATAGGATTTTCGGTATAATAAGGAATAAACTAAACAAACTATGGATAAATCCAAGCGACCCTTTATTAAATCCAAGCGATCTTTTCGTAGACGTTTGCCCCCGATCCAATCGGGGGATCGAATTGATTATAGAAACATGAGTTTAATTAGTCGATTTATTAGTGAACAAGGAAAAATATTATCTAGGCGAGTAAATAGATTGACCTTGAAACAACAACGATTAATTACTATTGCTATAAAACAAGCTCGTATCTTATCTTTGTTACCTTTTCTTAATAATGAAAAACAATTTGAAAGAATCGAGTCGACTACTAGAACTGCTAATTTTAGAACCAAAAATAAATAAAAGGTCTTTATTTAATTGATAATTGAATCAAAACCAAATTCGAATCTGAAATCAAAAATGGATTGCTGGTTTGTTTTAAAAAATATGAGAATCTTGATTTGATTGTTGTGTCGTAAGATAATAATAAAATAGAAAATCGGGGAATTTTTTTTTTTTTTTGAATAGGTTTTTTGATTTTTTTTATTTATTTTATCAGACTAATTTATACTCTATCCTCCCGGAGAATAAACTCCGGGGAACTTGATTTAAATCATTTTGGGGGATTCTTTCCAATCTTCTTTTTTTCTGACCTCATTGGAAATCATATAAACACAATTCCTATCTATTATAGCTAATTGCGCAAGTATTTTACGATTAAGAAGCGACTGTTTTTTGTGCAGATCATGTATAAAAGTACTATAATTATAGTATACTCCGTTTTCGCGAATTGCTGCGTTTATCCGAGTGATCCACAAACGACGAAAATCTCTCTTTTGCCTACCTCTATCCCGATGAGCCGAAACCAAAGCCCTTATTTTCTGTTGAGCAATAGTTCGAGTAAGTCTTGAATGAGCCCCTCGAAAAGTTGATACAAATAAACGAATTATTTTTCTTTTACGTTTCCGAGCTATATATCCTCGTCTAACTCTAGTCATTGAATAAATGAAACTTTGTGATGAATAACTAATTAATTTTCTTTCTTTGAGTTATTCTTTTTTCCCTTCCTGGCCTATTAATAACAAAACGAAATTTCCCAATGTATAAAATAAAAATCCCAATGGCTTTTGCTACTATAACCTTCCCGACCACTATTTTTTCTTTTTTTTGTCTTGTTTGAAGGCAAAATGTCTAAAAAAAGAAAAAATTGTATTAATGTATCAAACAAATAAAAATGTAAATTCAATTTAAATATAGATGAATAAAGAAATAGTGGGTTCCTTCGTTTCTATGGTTACTTCTTAAACGGTGAGGTCCTCTCTATACACCGGAGCCCTTTACTTCATTTACTGAATGTTATTGATAACTTGTACAGTTCAAACTTTTTGGCTCTACCCATGAATTATCCAGTAATAGGTCTTTCACAATGAGATCCACGTATACAGTAACGGTATTTAATTTTGAAGGTTAGCTAGATAACTGGCCCTGTTAGTCCGTTTTTGCAAGAATGGGAGCATAATTTTTTTTGCCCGAAAAATAAGATTCCCCGCTTAATGGATAACGTTAGCTACCAATGGGAAATTTTTTCTCATCTTAAATGGGATTTATACCAATACAATGGAAACCATAAATTTCATACCCAATAGATGAATAGATCTTTTTCATTTTAGATAGTGACTGAAGTTCTTCCATTTTATCCTATTCACTGGTACTGATAATTAATACTGGAAAAATTCTTTCATTTGCTTTTTGATTCCAGCTCATAATCTGAACGAGTCACACATACACCCTAGTACATGTTCCTCGACGCTGAGGACATCCCCGAAGAGCGGGGGATTTCGTGACATTTCTGATTGGCTGTCTTGTGTTTCTAATAAGTTGTTTAATAGTTGGCATGTTAAATCATATACATAATGGACTGGTTTAGATCAATCCTAACCGAATGATTATGAATTATTTCTAGTTAATAGAAGATTAAACTTAGAATGGTAAAGCCGGTAAGAAGATAAAATCTCAAATGTTTTGCTATTTTTATTCGTTTTATTCGACCGCTACAACATCAACAATTCCGTGAGCTTGGGCTTCTGTTGCTGACATAAAAACATCTCTTTCCATATCTTCGGATACAACCCATAAGGGTTTGCCCGTTCTTTGTACATAAACCCTTGTGAGGGTTTCGCGCAATTTCAATAGTTCTTCCGCTTCCAGGATAAATTCTCCTGTTTGCGCCTCATAAAAAGAGCTAGCAGGTTGATGAATCATTACCCTGATGATATACCTCTTCTATTTCGCATAATGAGGCGAAGAGAAAAAATAAAGAATAAAAATAAAAAAAAAAGATAGAATTGAACAACCGTACGTGCATTTATTGCGCATTGCATACGGCTCCACAATGGAATTTACTTTTCTTTTCCGTCGAAGAACGAAAAAATAAGATCCATCAGATCCAGATTTCGTAAATGATCCAATTACCACCCTTCTTTTTTTTCGGAGGAGTTCAAAAATACTATGATGGCTCCGTTGCTATATATTAATTTCGTATGTAATTCAGCAATCCCAAAGTTTCTTTTTGATTCGAAAAATACACGAAATAAATAATTTTTTTGTACTCTTTCAAATTCAAACATAAATTTTGTTAAGAGTCTTTTGAAAAAAAAAAAGTTTGTGACGCTGAAATGGACTTATGATAAAAAAATCGGGAATACTTTTCATCTCATACTACTCGTTCGATACATAATCTAATGTTTTGAAAAAAAAATTTATTATATCGAATTCAAAGTGCCATGCTATTATTACTAAATATTAATATTTCATATGGTGAAGGCATAGTCTTCTTTTTTCTCTCAAAAAAACTCATTGGCGCCGAGCGTGAGGGAATGCTAAACGTTTGGTAATTTCTCCTCCGACTAGGATAAAAGATCCCATTGAAGCAGCTAACCCCATGCATATTGTATGCACATCGGGTCGCACAAATTGCATAGTATCATAAATAGCTATTCCGGGTATTACCCATCCGCCAGGAGAATTTATAAACAAATACAAATCCTTGGTATCATCCTCAATACTGAGATATACCATAAGACCAATAAGTTGATTCCCAATTTCGCTATCGACTTCTTGGCCTAAAAAAAGTAATCTTTCTCGATAAAGTCGGTTGATTAGGGTAAATTTGTATCCCTTAGGAACCGCACATGCACCTTTTGACGCATACGGTTCAAGTTCACAAAAAATGTGAAAAAATCAATGTGTAGATTCTATTCTTTATAGTTATAAGGGTTTTTTCTATTCTATATTTGCAAGAAACATAAATTTTTGTTTCTTTCCCTAATTCCCAATATAACTATAAAACTATAATATAATAAATCTATTTAAAATAGAAAATTCAAATAGAATTTACTAAATTTATCGAACTCACTTTTCATTGATGTATCCTTTCATCGAGATCTAATCCAAATCACGATGGCATTTTCTTGTTCTTGAATGGGTCTTTTAAATTTTTTTAGGTTTATGCTCTACTCCGGGTAAAGATCTGCCCAATTTCGATTTGCACATATAGCACAAATACTTCCAATACCACCTGTTTTTTTTTTTTTAGGTGTTTAAACCTTTTTATTCATTTGATATCCTTTCTTTCGTCAAATTCAATATTCAACATATTCATTACTTTATTCGAGTGATTAAGATTGAAATCATTCTGATTCTATTTCTAATTTCAAATCAAAACAGTTAAAAGTTAAAGTAAATAAAATATATAAGACAAGTAGTAATCTTCACTATATTACCAATTGGGATTTTTATAAACGGAGCCTGGATACTTCATTTTATTGGTCCAACCAAGCCAACCATAAGTTATTCTAATTGATAATATTAATCTCAATCCCCCTAAAACCAAAAAATGGATATAATTGCATTTCACGCTCCAAATTTTTGATGATTAAATCAATCTTTCTTGGGCGAAAGGGAGGATATCTCAATCAGGAGAGAGAACGGGGGAATTCCATATGACCCAATATATCTGACAAGTCGCACTATACGTCAACCCAAGATGCATCTTCCTCCCCAGGACTTCGAAAGGGAACTTTTGGAACACCAATAGGCATTAAATGAAAGAAAAAATTTAAGTACTATATTTCACTTTGATGTGGAAACGTAATAATAGGGTTATTGTCTTCATAATATCAACTATCCTATTTTCTTTGTAAATTAGAAAAATTTAGCTGCTCTAATAAAATAAAAAAGACAGAATAAAGAAAATGAAATTCTTACGAATATTGCCTTCCTATAATGAACAAGTGTGAAAGCATTCACTGATCGAAGATGGTCTCAACTCCCCATTGCGTATTGCTACTTATCGGGTATAGAATAGATTTGTTTCTCTTTGTTCCTACAAACATAATTGTTCCAACAGAATAGAACAAACATTAACCCTTGTTCCGAAATAATCCATTGAACAAAAGGGGTCCATTGCATAGTCATAGTCTTTTCCAATGCAATAAAGTTACATAGTGTCATTTATCTTTGATAAAGGGGTATTTCCATGGGTTTGCCTTGGTATCGTGTTCATACCGTCGTATTGAATGATCCCGGCCGGTTAATTTCTGTCCATATAATGCATACAGCTCTGGTTGCTGGTTGGGCCGGTTCGATGGCTCTATATGAATTAGCAGTTTTTGATCCCTCTGATCCCGTTCTTGATCCAATGTGGAGACAGGGTATGTTTGTTATACCTTTCATGACTCGTTTAGGAATAACTAATTCATGGGGCGGTTGGAGTATTACGGGGGGGACTATAACGGACCCGGGTATTTGGAGTTACGAAGGTGTGGCCGGAGCGCATATTGTGTTTTCGGGCTTGTGCTTTTTGGCAGCTATTTGGCATTGGGTGTATTGGGATCTAGAAATTTTTAGTGATGAACGTACAGGAAAACCTTCTTTGGATTTGCCTAAAATTTTTGGAATTCATTTATTTCTTTCCGGGGTGGCTTGTTTTGGTTTTGGCGCATTTCATGTAACAGGCTTGTATGGTCCTGGAATATGGGTGTCCGATCCTTATGGACTAACTGGAAAAGTACAACCTGTAAGTCCAGCGTGGGGCGTAGAAGGTTTTGATCCTTTTGTTCCAGGAGGAATAGCCTCTCATCATATTGCAGCAGGGACATTGGGCATATTAGCAGGTCTATTCCATCTTAGTGTCCGTCCGCCTCAACGTCTATACAAAGGATTACGTATGGGCAATATTGAAACTGTTCTTTCTAGTAGTATCGCTGCTGTCTTTTTTGCAGCTTTTGTTGTTGCCGGAACGATGTGGTATGGTTCAGCAACTACCCCAATCGAATTATTTGGTCCCACTCGTTATCAATGGGATCAGGGATACTTTCAGCAAGAAATATATCGAAGAGTGAGTGCTGGGCTAGCCGAAAATCAAAGTTTATCAGAAGCTTGGTCTAAAATTCCTGAGAAATTAGCTTTTTATGATTACATTGGCAATAATCCGGCAAAAGGAGGATTATTTAGAGCGGGCTCCATGGATAACGGCGATGGAATAGCTGTTGGCTGGTTAGGACATCCTATTTTTAGGGATAAAGAAGGGCGTGAACTCTTTGTACGTCGTATGCCTACCTTTTTTGAAACATTTCCAGTCGTTTTAATAGATGGGGACGGAATTGTTAGAGCTGACGTTCCTTTTAGAAGAGCAGAATCTAAGTATAGCGTTGAACAAGTAGGCGTAACTGTTGAGTTTTATGGTGGCGAACTCAACGGAGTCAGTTATAGCGATCCCGCTACTGTCAAAAAATATGCTAGACGTGCTCAATTGGGTGAAATTTTCGAATTAGATCGTGCTACTTTGAAATCTGATGGCGTTTTTCGTAGTAGTCCAAGGGGTTGGTTTACTTTTGGACATGCTTCCTTTGCCCTACTCTTCTTCTTCGGACATATTTGGCATGGAGCTAGAACCCTGTTCAGAGATGTTTTTGCTGGTATTGACCCAGATTTGGATGCTCAAGTAGAATTTGGGGCATTCCAAAAACTTGGGGATCCGACTACAAGAAGACAAGGAGTCTAATACAACATTGCTTTCTTTTTTTTGCCTCTATTTTTTTATAGGATATTAGAGAAATCTTAATTTGAATCATCGCCCTTCATTTTTTTTTTTACTCTTTCTTTTTTTATCATTATCGGGAAAATAATTCCAAGTAAACAGGTATGGAAGCTATAATTGTAAACCACAATCGAATCTATGGAAGCATTGGTTTATACATTTCTATTAGTCTCGACTCTCGGGATAATTTTTTTCGCTATCTTTTTTCGGGAACCTCCTAAAGTTCCCACTAAAAAGGTGAAATGATTTTTCATTATCTCAATTGAAGTAATGAGCCTTCCAATATTATATTGGAAGGCTCATTACTTCAACTAGTCTCCGTGTTCCTCGAAGGGATCTCTTAATTGTTGAGAGGGTTGCCCAAAAGCGGTATATAAAGCATACCCGGTAAAACTTACAAGTAAACCAGATATAAAGATGGCGACTAGGGTTGCTGTTTCCATTATTATATAATTTCAAGACTACAATGGATCTATGATAAAATCGTTTATTTACAACGGAATGGTATACAAAGTCAACAGATCTCAATGAATACAATCAGATT